ATTACTCTTTCCTTTTTTTTGGATTATTTTTTGTTTGTTATTGTCTTCTTTATTATATTTCTTTCGAATGAATCGAAAATTCCAGAGTATATCTTTTCACGGGTCGAACCAAAAAAAAATAAACTTCGAATATTTCCCTCTTTACTTTACCTTTATCCGGCAGAAAAAAAAAGGAAAATTCCCTATTTTTTTGTCCATGTCCCTAAATTAAATATTAAATAATAGGAGACTTAAATGAAAGTCCCTTTCTCGCATTCGCTCTCCTGCATCAATATGGAAATATTTGGTACATGAAGCCATGATCTGATATCTATATCGAAATCCTATATAGATATAAACTGATCTTTTTCTGGAATCAAAGAAAGATATTGAAAAATATATTGCTCTTGTGACTCGGAAGAAATGGTTTCTCTGTGGAGGAAGGGAATAGCGATTTATTCCTATGGAGCATCCAGGAACAAGAAGATTCAATCGGAAATATCGACAAATTCTTGCGTGGTCCAAGGAAATAAAAAAAAGGGTCCGCTTCTACAATTTTATCTCTATCCAATTTGAATATCAGAATAGCTGATATAGTCATGATTCAATGGGTCAGGTCCACTTACTTTTTCTTTTCTTGATTTCTAATTTTTCCGATGGATTTAATTGGAACAATGGAGAAGTAGTAAAACTTGGGTTTGTCGATTCATAATTGAGATTGGGTATTATCTCGAATATCCATGTCCCGGGACCAAAAATATAAATAATGAAACATGAGGAGGAGTATAGCCTGTAGTGACATAGTAGTCCTCCTAATAAGTGGGATTCCTTATTATCATAATGAACAAATGTTCAACTTTATACCTATAACTCATTAGAATGATAACTCATTATGCGGTCCGTTTACCTTTTTTTTTATTACAAATATCAATAATATCTCTATTCTCCGATGAAAAATGAAGACTAAGGCGGGAGCTTCGTGGAAAAAGCCCTTTATCGGATTTGAACCGATGACTTACGCCTTACCATGGCGTTACTCTACCACTGAGTTAAAAGGGCCATTTTCTTCAATTCATGAAGAGGCCACTAACCACTATGAGTCTACTGCATGTATCTATGTATAGACTATATGTACATATATACATGTATGCATAGGGGGCTCATTCAAGAACAAGCCATTTGATTTACCTAGGAAGTTCTAGGGTCAAATCAAATGATTATTTATATTTGAGAAATATCAATGCAATGAATTGTTTCGCTCCTAATTGCTTTGCTTTTATTGACCCATCGAGGCGAGATTCACTTGATTGATACATGTACCAATCCGACATAGATCCAAAATATTTCATCGAATCATGTGATGAAGGATTCGGCTCGTACCCTGAACTGAATTCTTATAAAAAAAAAGAATCTTTTCGATTACTTGTCAATCCCTTCCCAGATTTACGAGTTCTACATCACCTTTTTGAATCAATCAAAAAAAAATTCTATCATTTCTGAATTTCCTGGCTTAGTGTTAGTGAGGCATATCTCGTCTTAACGATGAGCGAATCAATGAGTGAAAATTGAAGAAAGGGGGTTTGACTTTTTTTTTGTCGGACAAATCCCCGCTGAGGGGATCCTATACTTCGTCATATATATATGATGGTTCATGAATGAACAATCCAAAAATTCTATGTAATTGTGGAAGCAAGAAAGATTCTTCGGATCTAGTCATGCCATTACATTATATTATATTGACAATTCCAAAAAACTGCTCATACTATGAGCATAATATGATGGCGATCGGGCAGGTATGCCCCTATCGTCTAGCGGTTCAGGACATCTCTCTTTCAAGGAGGCAGCGGGGATTCGACTTCCCCTGGGGGTAGGGTATTACGAAAGGAAGTTGATCATGGATTATCAATAAGCCTAGAATTGATTCTTCCTGGGTCGATGCCCGAGCGGTTAATGGGGACGGACTGTAAATTCGTTGGCGATATGTCTACGCTGGTTCAAATCCAGCTCGGCCCAATAATTCGCCGATCCATGGGGATGATATAACCAATTTGTCCTCCAGAAATGCCTGATATAGAGGAATAAATAGTCCATTTTTTCTGCTATATCCCTATTTCTTTGTTCATTTGTTCCCACGCGTTCTGATCTTTCTAACGATCTAGATTAATAATCTTTAAATAGAAGAAGGAGTAAAGAAAAAAAGAGTCCTTTTTTTTTTCATTGAAAGATTGATTATCTTATCAATCGATGTGGCAATAACCACAGGATTACTAGTAATCCGTGTCACTCTCACTATAGTTCATATCCATGTGAATATCAATCACTCGTGTTTCTGGTAAAACACGGCAATTATAAATATAAAGAAATTATAAGAATATGTATGAGAATATGTATGCTGTATAACTCATTTCCCTGGGATTGTAGTTCAATCGGTCAGAGCACCGCCCTGTCAAGGCGGAAGCTGCGGGTTCGAGTCCCGTCAGTCCCGACCTAGAATCCGATGAATCCATCAATTCATCTCTCCATTTTCTGTGAAGGGGGGGCAAGGGGCAGAATTGAATTCTCAGCGGTGGACCTTATTTCTTTCGTTTTTCGTTTCGCATTTCTCATCGAACAAATACGGTAATTTCAATTACTTCAACTAGTACCGATTGATGGGAGAGAGACATATGTAGATTGAATTGATCGGTGGTATCACCATATTTAGGATTCCAAGAGAGACTGTACTGGTCTGGCTTTTTCGATTGCTCCTGATCAATGGAATGAAATAGAGTACCCATATGTTTTCTGGGAACACATACACAAATTGTATTCGTTTATTGTACGATACACAATTAACTTAATATAGAATATAGTTACCCCGACAGCGACAGAGTACTTTTCAGATGAAACCTACCCCCTTTTCTAACTCCGATTTTGTGTAACCTCAATTACGAATTGAAAACAATTTCTCTATCTCATTTGAATTGCATACTTTCTTTTTGATGTATGTGTCTCAGTCCTCAATCCAAGGAAAGAGGATACTAATATAATAAAAGATCAAACAAAGATCCGCCTCTCTTGTCTTGTTCTAGGGAGGGAAGGAATGAATAGATTTTTTTCTTCCTATTTTACCCCATCGAAGAAAGAACAAAATCAATAAATAAAATAGTGAATTTATCGGAATATTCGATCTTTTTTTTATACCGGGACCCATTTTTATCACACTTCTCTGTCTCCCAAGAAGATTAGATCATCACAAAAACTTCGCTTAGAACTTAACTCATCCTTTTTTCCATTTCACTCCTACTGTTTGGGTCTGTGACCAATGGAACACCGGTTAGATAATACCTCATCAGATGATTGTATAAGGAAGACGGTAGGTTATAGAAAAGAAAGAGTGGAAATGAGAAATTCAATGGGATTCTTGATTGAATCAGGAATCCCATTTTGGATTCGGTATGGATAAAGGATCTTCCTATGTTATACTATTCAATTCTCGACGATGAATCCGATTTGATAGATCAGATATTGTTATTCATGATATTGATCCGATTCAGTATCATCAGGATGCAATCCATCCCATGGAATTTTCAGGAGAAAGACTTATTATCTCTATGGGATTAGATCCCGAGTTATTGCAAAGCAAAAAAAAAAAACGATGAGATTATGGAAGTCAATATTCTCGCATTTATTGCTACTGCGCTGTTCATTCTAGTTCCTACTGCTTTTTTACTTATCATCTACGTAAAAACAGTCAGTCAAAATGATTAATTTGAATGAAACTTGTAGTTCTTATCAATGATTGAAGAAATGAAAGGAATTCAAATCCCAAGTCTTAAATGAAATGAGTGGATTGGAGTCAGCAGTATATGAGATAGTATGGTAGAAAGAACTATATGAACCTTTCTACCACACTATCTATTATTGTATTGTATAAAGTTGTATAAAGATATGTGCTTGATATGGATCAATCTATAATATGTATCTACATATGTCTACATGTAAATAGCACTCCAATTCGATTTCTTCGCTACATCCATTTGTATTGATTCCGATCAATCTGAAATAATCGAACGTCAACTCTTCTAATTCCTAAGTTTCTGATTATTTTCAATATGGATCCCGAGATCTATCGAAACAATCAATGTAGGAAGAATAGTATGGGCATATATTATATAAATTATATAAAAGGAAAAAAAAATAGGGGTTGGTTGCTCCTCATTGTAATATCCATAATTCTGGTAAGGGCCGGTTCATCGAAATAGAATATTTAGGAAGAATTCGGTTGGAAAAAATTTCCATTTCCTATCATGTGTGTTCAGTTTGGAAATACGAACATGGGAATTAAATCATTGAAATCTTTGTTTGATCGAAGGGTTCTTATTCATATATTACTGGATTCTGGTAGAATTTTTGAAATGGGTATATTTTTTTTTTAGCTTCGCAGAATGATCTATTAAACAATTGATACAATTCGATTACTCAACTCAATTATCAATTAGTAGTACCCCTAGAGTCCACTTCTTCCCCATACTACGAGTGAAAGGGAAAATGTAAAGACTACCATTAAAGCAGCCCAAGCGAGACTTACTATATCCATGTGAATTATGTCCCCTATCTCTATGAATATGAAGGAATTATTCCATTATTTATCATTAATAATAGTGGAATCAATGGTGCAGAGTCAAAATGGGATTCTGACCTAATGCTATTGATGAACCAATCCAATGAATACACTCGTAACAAGTTCCTATATGATTTCTGGTAGAATTGGGAAGCATTAATCACAAGCAAGATACACAGTTACCCCCTTGGAAGTTTCAAGGGAATCTTACTAATGGAATATGTAGGAATAGTAAGACCTATTGTTTGTTGCCTTTCATAAGCAAAAGGCCGAAAAATATACCATCAAGATCGATAACTATCTATCACATACCTCTATCTCACATCTAAGCCTTACTGTCTCTGTTTCTGTGAAACAATCGGGAGACACCCTATTACATTCTTGGCGGGGTTACCAAAAAGAAAGAATTTTTTCTTTC